TGGATGTTTCGTCAATGGTGTTATGACGGAATCTTTTTTTGACTCTGTACCAGCGATTCCACTATTATTATAAGATATTATAAAATTTTTAGTGAAAAATAAAAACGAAAATAATACAAGAAAAATTAGTAAACAATAATAATAAAATTTATTCATATTGATAGAGATAGGAGACAAAATTTACATGGATATAGTAAGTCTTGCTTGGGCTGGTTTAATGGTAGTTTTTACATTTTCCCTTTCCCTTGTAGTATGGGGAAGAAGTGGACTCTAAGAGGACTACTAATTGAGTTAAGGGATCAAAATGTCTCAATTATTTTATAGCTAAGTTCTTCCATTTTTTAACTATTGAATTTTGTTATTTTATTAATACTAATTACTAATTAATGATTAATGAAATGCAATTCGATACTTCATTTTGAAACTCTATTGTATTCCAGTGGTGTAACATAATATTAAAAAAAAAAAATACTCTTTAAATCAAACAAATATTTGAATTGTTCCCATCTTATTGTCCCGGGAATACAGATAATTGGAAACGGATTACTACTCCAAACTTAATTCTTTTTAAGATTTATATTGCGATGAACTGGTTACCACCAATCTTTTCTCAATATGAAAAACTTTTTCATCGAATCCCCTGATCAGTTGTCAATTATTTAATCAATTCATTTTTTTGGAATACTAAAAATAAAAAGATTCTTTTTTTTTTAAGTAAAACATTCCATTTTTACCATACCGTAATAGATAGTATAGTAGAAAGAAATAGATTTGATTTCTTTCTACTATACTATATGGATTTCATAGAATTCTGCTGATTGTAGTCTGATCATTTTATTTAAAAGAAAGACCCGAAATGGAAACCCTTTTTCTTTATTCAATCATTGTCATCGCATTGATAAGAAATAAGAAGTCATGTTTAATTAAAATTAGTCACTTTGACTTACCGTTTTTACGTAAATTATAAGTAAAAAGGCAGTAGGAACTAGAATGAAGAGTGCAGTAGCTATAAATGCGAGAATATTGACTTCCATAATCTCTATGTTTTCTTTCTCTTTTATTTCTAATAAATACTTCGGGATTTAATCCCATAGAAATGAAAAATCTTTCGTCAGTAAATTCATTGGTATAAATTTTATCTCAATTTTATCTCGATGATATAAAATCGGATCAATATCACGAATAACAATATCTGAGCTATCAAATCAATTTATCGTCGAGAATTAAATAGTATAACATAGGAAGATCTTTTATCCATACCAAATAAAAAAATGACTTTCTGATGCAATGAAAAATTCCTTTTTCTTTCTTCGTCCGAACCTTTACCTTAAACTAAAAAAGAAAAGAGGAATCCCTGTTAGAAATGATATTTTTTGGATTTCTATCCATCGGGACTGACGGGACTCGAACCCGCAGCTTCCGCCTTGACAGGGCGGTGCTCTGACCAATTGAACTACAATCCCAGGGAAAAGTTGTATAGCATACATATTCTTACTATTTCATTCAAACCCTTTGTTTTTCGATTTTAGATTCGAACCCCTGTACTGTAACTGAAAGAGGCAGACTTATATCTTGATATTTTTATGGGTCTGCACTTTAGCGAGATCGACACGGATTATTCGCAATCCGTTCCTTATTGCTAACTTGATTGAAAAATCAATCAATCAAGGAAACAAAAAAGACTCTTTTTTTACTTTAATCCTTTCCTAAGACTTTATACTTTTAAATCCCGATAGGGATTTTTCAAAATCCGGATTTGTGGAAAAAATATGTAATATGGAAAAAAGAAATAGCACTCGAGATTTTATTCTTCTGTATGGGAGCCCATTGGTGATTTTCAGAGAACACCAAATGGGTTATATCATTTCATGGTGGATCAGCAAATTTTTGGGCCGAGCTGGATTTGAACCAGCGTAGACATATTGTCAACGAATTTACAGTCCGTCCCCATTAACCGCTCGGGCATCGACCCAGGAAGAATCCATTTTAGTCTTTCTTGATAATCCCTGATCAATTTCCTTTTGTAGTACCCTACCCCCAGGGGAAGTCGAATCCCCGTTGCCTCCTTGAAAGAGAGATGTCCTAAACCACTAGACGATGGGGGCATACTTGCCCGACCTCCATTCTACTATGTTCATACATAGTATGAACAGTTTTTTGAAATTGTCAATATAATGGAATGATATGATTCGATCAGAAGGATCTTTCAGAATTCCTTAAAATATCATTTTGATTTCGAAATTGTTCATTCCAATCACCAATCTATAAAAAAAATAATGCGAAAGAAAACAAAAGAAAGAGAGAATCCTTTCAGGGAATGATTGATTTTCTGCAACAGGCGCGGCATTAACACCTCATTTCTTTCACTTTCATTCAGTGTTAAGAAGATTGAATTAGTGGGTACACGTATCAATGAAATGAATTTTGTGTTCTGATGAAGATGATTTCAATTCGAATCGGTTTTGAAAAAATCCATTCCATTAATATTTATCAAATCCAATATAAAAAAATCATTTTTTTAACTATACTCACTACAATTTATTGTTCGTTAAAAAGTTGCTATGTACAAAAAATAGATCTATTCTATATATATATAATTTTATATAATTTGAGTATATGCAGTAACAAATAGATAGATGTACTAAACTCATATCCATATTGGATGGTTCCTTATTGGGGAATTGACTCAAATGGAGCCCCTTTAACTCAGTGGTAGAGTAACGCCATGGTAAGGCGTAAGTCATCGGTTCAAATCCGATAAGGGGCTTTTCTGTCAAAAAATGACAACAGTCGTATTCCGATTTGAAGGAAGAATAGAGATATTCTTCATATTTGTAAGAAGGTTCTCTTTGTAAAAAAAAACTAAGGAATAGTTGAATTTCATTAAAAAATCGAGTTTTTATTCGATTCAATTATTGTTATCATTCGAATTCATTCGAATAGAGTAAACTCATTCTAGTTAGAAATTAGAAAGTGAAAGAGTATTCTTTTGTATATATATATATTTTTAGACTGTGATATTTCCTTATAATTGTAAGATATTCCTATCCTATCTATCCTATTTTCTATTATTCCAATCAAAAAATGGGAAAGATTCTAAAAAAAAGTAAGTAGACCTAACCTATTGAATCATAACTATATCCACTATTCTGATATTCAAATTGGATAGAAATGAAATTCGAACAGTGGATCTTTTTTGTTTTTAATATCTCTTTAGTTCGGACTCCGCAAGAATCTGTCAATATTTCGGATTAAATCTTATTGTTCCTAGGAATAAACGGATACTCCTCTTCTCCACGCAGAAGGGTTTATTCTATTCTAAGTTCCAACATATAAGTCATTTTACTTTAAAAATATCCTTTTTCCGAATACAAGAAAAGATCAAATTACATTTCTATTATTTCTTTAAGATATGAGATATCTATAAAAAAATAGAAAAATCCATCAAATCATGACTTCGAGTATCAAATATTTAATTTTCATAATTAAAAAATCTGATAGATAGATAAAATAGATAGATAAAAAAATATTCGAATTTCTTACCTCGATCTTCAAAAAAGGTATACTTTGTAATTTTTTTAATCTGAACGAAAGAAAAATACAACTAAAGAAGACAATAAAAGAAATTAAAGTAAAATAGTAAAGTAAAAATAAGATCCTATAGTAGTTTCCTAGACATACAAATTAGAAGAATATATAAAACTTTTTTTTTATTTTTTTTTTCACGAACAAGATTCAAGAATAATATTATTGGATAAAAGGAGAGTAGTATGTCTGGGGATCTGCTGGTAACAAAAGTGATCATTTCATTTGTTTCTGGAATAGTTCGTTAAAAAATTTATTTATCGGATTTACGAGTCATAAGACAATTCCCGCGTCATGACTTAGGGAATTTTTTAGAATAGAAAAGAATAACCCAATTAAGTTAATGGATTTGACCTAGATTAAATATCAATCGACAATAAAAGTATTTTTCTATTCGAAACCCAGTAGAAAAGAAGGGACAGTCTTCGAGAAATCATATATAAAATGAAAAAATCCTCGAAGGTTCCACCCCTGAAAATGCTAGGGGGTGTTCGGAAATGGTTGAAGTAGTTGAATAGGAGGATCACTATGACTATAGCTCTTGGTAAATTTACCAAAGATGAAAATGATTTATTTGATATTATGGATGACTGGTTACGGAGGGACCGTTTTGTTTTTGTGGGTTGGTCTGGTCTATTGCTCTTTCCTTGCGCCTATTTTGCCGTGGGGGGTTGGTTCACAGGTACCACCTTTGTAACTTCATGGTATACTCATGGATTGGCAAGTTCCTATTTGGAAGGTTGTAACTTCTTAACTGCGGCAGTCTCTACTCCTGCTAATAGTTTAGCACATTCTTTGTTGTTACTATGGGGTCCTGAAGCACAGGGAGATTTTACCCGTTGGTGTCAATTGGGTGGTCTGTGGACTTTTGTTGCTCTCCACGGTGCTTTCGGATTAATAGGTTTTATGTTACGTCAATTTGAACTTGCTCGATCTGTTCAATTGCGCCCTTATAATGCAATCGCATTCTCCGGTCCAATTGCTGTTTTTGTTTCTGTATTCCTAATTTATCCACTAGGTCAGTCTGGTTGGTTCTTTGCGCCTAGTTTTGGTGTAGCAGCTATATTTCGATTCATTCTATTTTTCCAAGGGTTTCATAATTGGACATTAAACCCATTTCATATGATGGGAGTTGCTGGTGTATTGGGCGCTGCCCTACTATGCGCTATTCATGGTGCTACCGTAGAAAATACGTTATTTGAAGATGGTGATGGCGCAAATACATTCCGTGCTTTTAACCCAACTCAAGCGGAAGAAACTTATTCAATGGTCACCGCTAACCGCTTTTGGTCCCAAATCTTTGGGGTTGCTTTTTCCAATAAACGTTGGTTACATTTCTTTATGTTATTTGTACCAGTAACTGGTTTATGGATGAGTGCTCTTGGAGTAGTCGGTCTGGCCCTGAACCTACGTGC